TTCGATTAGAATTCAATTAATTTGAATTTAATTCAAAAATTTAGAAATTATACACTTTCCAATTCAATTATTAGTATTAGAAAGTAAAGAAAGTAAAAGCCCCTTATCGGATTTGAACCGATGACTTACGCCTTACCATGGCGTTACTCTACCACTGAGTTAAAAGGGCCCAGTTGGTTTAATTCCTGAATGAGTCACTAGGTAAATAAAATCTATCTATATATATTAAATATATATACAGTAGACTCATAGTGGTTAGTAGCTCGTTTAGGAACTAGAAACGAGAATTCAATAGGGATACACCTATTTCTTAACAATGAAGTAATCAATGAAGTAAAGTGAAAAAAAAAAAAGAAACTTCACGCTCTTTTATGTTTTTTTATGTCAGACCAATCACTTCTTGAAAAGATTCTGTACTAGACTATTTTTGATTTTGTTATAGAATTGTGATTAGAATATGAATACAAATGTCAAATCAAAAGATTATATGTTATCTTAACAGATAGAAAAAGCCTTCGTAGCTAGTCATACCATTTCATTATATTGACAATTTTCAAAAACTGATCATACTATGATCATAGTATGATGGCGGTTGAGCAAGTATGCCCCCATCGTCTAGTGGTTCAGGACATCTCTCTTTCAAGGAGGCAGCGGGGATTCGACTTCCCCTGGGGGTAGGGTACTACGAAAGGAAGTTGATCATGGATTATCCATAAAGTTAGAATAGATTCTTCCTGGGTCGATGCCCGAGCGGTTAATGGGGACGGACTGTAAATTCGTTGGCAATATGTCTACGCTGGTTCAAATCCAGCTCGGCCCAATAATTCGCTGTCTACCATAACATGATATAACTCTTTTTGTTTTGCAGAAATGCCAGAGAAGGGTAAGAATCAAAAAAGTAAAATTTGCGGGTATATCTCTACTTTGATTTTTTATTTACTTCTTGTGTCTCGTTACTTTTTTGTTTCCACGGATCTTGCTAAGGATCCCGATATAAATAGAAATCTGGATCCATTAAATATAAACTTTAATGAACAGAGTCAAGAAAATAAGATTTTTTTTTATTGTAAAAAATCGATTATCAATCAATTTGCTAATAACGAAAGGATTACATCCGTGTTGCTCTCACTAAAGTGATATCATGTAGATATCAATATGTCACTTCTAACTATCTTTGTTACAACACACAGATTTGAATCTAAAATTCAAATGATTAAAATGATAAGAAGGAATATGGATGCTATCCACTGGATTTCCATGGGATTGTAGTTCAATTGGTCAGAGCACCGCCCTGTCAAGGCGGAAGCTGCGGGTTCGAGCCCCGTCAGTCCCGGCGGATTCAATAAAAAAAAGAGATCAACTCCCCTTTTTGTTTCTGTGCAAGGGGATCAAAATGGGGGAATTTCATTTCCAATAAAGAGTCTTTTTTGTTTTGCTTTTTCTTTTTTCATCAAACAAAAAGGGGGTATTTCCATTATTTTAACTAGCACTAATTGATGGCAGAGAGACGTATGTGAATTGGTACAATTATTGAGAGCATTCATCATATTCAAGACTCCAAGAAAGAGATACTGTAAGGGGTCTCTGCTTTTTTCGATTGATCTCCACTCATTCGTATATGAAAATGGAATAGGATAGCGTATAATACGTTTGACAAGAGCACCTATATATACTTTTTCTTTTATGTCTTTTATGAAGGAATTTAACATATTTCAAATCCAAGGAAAGAGGATATTTTAAAAATAAAGATAAAATAAGTCTTCCCTAATGAATACGCTCTTTTTAAAAATTAGAGTGGATCTTGAAGAAAAAACTCGTAATCAAATTCACTATTTGAATTTGATGGAATATTAGATTTTTTTTTACTGAGACTCGTCTTTATCACACTCCCTTTCTTTTCCAAAAAAATTAGATCATTAAAAAAAATTTAGAATTTTAAATTGAACTTCTTTCTTTTTTTTTTTCTCGATTTTAGTTCTATTGTTTATTTGATGAGGTTCTTTAAAAACAATTTTTGTAAACAATGGAAGTGGAAAAGTGTAAACAATGGAAGTGGAAAAGGCTTTTTTTATGATACTTCATCAGATGATTGTACAAGGAAAGTGATAAGTTGTAGAAAAGAAAGCATGGAAAAAGAATGAGAAATCCATATTTTTTGATTGGATCAAGAATCGAATTATGTATTCGGTGTGGATAAAAGATCTTCCTATGTTATACTATTCAATTCTCGACGATGAATCGATTTGATAGCTCAGATATTGTTATTCATGATATTAATTTCATTCGATATCATAGAAATCTAATTCATCCGATTGAATTTACAATCGAAAGATTTCTCATCTCTATGGGATTAAATCCCGAGATATTCCAAAGAAAAAAAAAAAGAAAAGATGAAATTATGGAAGTAAATATTCTTGCATTTATTGCTACTGCACTCTTCATTCTCGTTCCTACAGCTTTTTTGCTTATAATTTACGTAAAAACGGTTAGTCAAAATGATTAATTTGAATTAAATTTGACTATCAATGAAAAAAAAAAAAAAGGATTTGAATTTCTCGTCTTAAATGAAAGGAATGGATTAGACTCAGTAGTATCCTAAGGGGCCCGGTAGTATGGTAGAAAGAAATAGCGATCTCTTTCTACCATACTACCCATTATGGTTATTGTAATGTATAAAGATACAAGTGAAATATCTTAATATAAAGGAATCTACCTATATCTATATAAATCTCAATATTTCATAAATAGAATATGAAATGTACATACTTTCTCAATTTCATTTGTTTGATTGATCCATTTGATACAGATAATCCAAACCTGAGGAATTTGATGGGAACTTCTTCGGATTTCGAAAAAGGGGTACCCCACCAATGATTAACCTTTTTAATCCTGATATAAAAATCTAAAATGAGTCAATAAAACAAAAAAAAAATCCAATTCATTTCTAAAATAAAACAAATAGAATACATTCTTCTACTATAATTCAATAGTCTAGAATTTCAATTCAATAGTCTAGAATTTCGAAATTTAGAAATTTTTTCAAATTTTTGAATTAAAAATAAAAAAAAAACTTAAAAAAAAATTGCCGAACGATCTAGAAAGTTAAAGCAATTGATACAGATTGATAGAGTTTGATTCTTAACGCAGTTAGTAGTACCCCTAGAGTCCACTTCTTCCCCATACTACGAGGGAGAGGGAAAATGTAAAAACTACCATTAAAGCAGCCCATGCGAGACTTACTATATCCATGTGAATTCTGTCCCCTATGAATATGAAGAAATTTTTCCATTATTGTTCACTAATAATAGTGAAATCACTGGTGCAGAGTCAAAAAAAAAGGGGAGGGATTTGGTTATCATTGATGAACTACTCCAAAAAATCCACTTATCTTATAATGAGTTCTTATAGAATTTCTAGTAGAATTGTCAAAGATGTAAACACAAGCAAACTACGAGCGTAGCGACATTTTTAGAAGTATCCAAGGAATCTTCCTCACATGTAGAAAGAATAAGACTTTTTCCTTCTTTTATTACCCTTCTTTTTTGAAAGTAAAATGAAAAAAGGAGCAATTCTCCATCTAATCTAAGATTGAATGTCTGAGTATTCCGAGACTTTCATGAGTCTGTATACAAAGTATTTTACTTCCTTTCCAAAACAACTATTAATTAGATTTCCTCTCTGGATATCCAATCTAATTCAAGACTGAGTGAGTGGAACTAGATTAGTAGTGGTAAATCAAGATTTACTGATTTCCTTCCACTACTTTAAGTTTTCTTTGAATCTTATACGCAAAAATTTACAACACTTTAGTTTATAGAGAACGGAGCCTCCAGAGCCGGAGGCTTAGAATGACGAAAAGAAAATATCACGAGTCTTTTTCCTACGTTTGTTTTTGCGAATTATATCAGCAAAGCAGAGTAGGGGATTTCGAGTCTTTTGTTGAGGCGACACCCGGATTTGAACTGGGGAAAAAGGATTTGCAGTCCCCCGCCTTACCACTCGGCCATGCCGCCTAAACGATAGAAACTAGATTCTAATTTTCTCGTTTTTTTTTTTCAACTCCGAAAAAAAAAATATATATAGATTTTATGTCACAAAAGAGAGAATCCAGTACAAATCAGAACCATTAACTATTGACTGTAAATTCATGATCATTTTTGAATTTGAATTTCAATTTTTATTTTTTTTTTCTAATAATATAAAAAAATAATTAGAAATGGATTTCTAACTAATCTATATTGATTTTTTTTTTTTCAATTAAAAAGAAATCCTCCTCAATTGCAATTATAACAGCAATGATGAGTATATGTAAACCCCAGAACATACGTTACGTTGTTCTAGAGCTATAGCTTTATAATGGGGTATTTTATTTGTCTAGGATACTTCATAGGGAGTAATTCTCAAGAAATTTTTGTATTTCAATTTTTTATTGAATAGATTGAAGAGAAAATTGAATTTTTGATAGAGCACAGCATGTGCTGTCCCGAATAGAACTGTCCCGCAATAAAAGAAGAAAAAGAGACGTATATATCTGCGCATTTTAATAATAAAAAAATTAATAAAAAAAAAATACAAGCTTTCTTATCCACTTCAATTCAATGTTATTCTATTCAAAATAGGTAAAAATCCATCTCTTTTCTGCAAATCTTTTTTTGAACAATGAAATACAAATACACGAAAAAGTAAAGTGGTTAGAAAAATAAGCTTTCTATTTCTTTATTATATCTGTATCCGCTCGAACAGATCAAATCATGAATACATTTATTTATTTTATGGTATCCAATCGGATTAAAATATGTAATATCATAATAATGGTGAAAATGAAATGACTTTTTTTTTGATAGTCTTTACAAAACTCCCTAAGTCCCAGTGGTATTTTTCAATTCTCTTCCCTTTGGATCTCTTTCTTATAAAAAATTCCAATTGAATCTAGTCTCCGTTCATACGTATTTCATACATTCCATATATATGGAGTTGGATAAAATTTCATGTGATTCAGT